TCCATTTGCATCCTTGGGGGAATTTGGCATATCTTAACCAAACCCTTTGCGTGGGCTCGTCGTGCCCTTGTATGGTCGGGCGAGGCTTACCTGTCTTATAGTTTAGCTGCTTTATCTCTTTTTGGTTTCATCGCTTGTTGCTTTGTCTGGTTCAACAATACGGCTTATCCGAGTGAGTTCTACGGACCCACTGGACCAGAAGCTTCTCAAGCTCAAGCCTTTACTTTTCTAGTTAGAGACCAACGCCTTGGGGCTAACGTGGGATCCGCCCAAGGACCCACCGGTTTAGGTAAGTACCTAATGCGTTCCCCGACCGGAGAAGTCATTTTTGGAGGGGAAACTATGCGCTTTTGGGATCTGCGGGCTCCCTGGTTAGAGCCTCTAAGGGGTCCCAATGGGTTGGACTTGAGTAGGCTGAAAAAAGACATACAACCTTGGCAAGAACGACGTTCGGCGGAATATATGACGCACGCTCCGTTAGGTTCTTTAAATTCTGTAGGTGGCGTAGCTACCGAGATCAATGCAGTCAATTATGTCTCTCCTAGAAGTTGGTTAGCTACCTCTCATTTTGTTCTAGGGTTCTTCCTATTCGTAGGTCATTTATGGCACGCGGGAAGAGCTCGTGCAGCTGCGGCAGGATTTGAAAAAGGAATTGATCGTGATTTTGAACCTGTCCTTTCGATGACCCCTCTTAACTGAGAGAAGGAATATAATGTTTAAAGTAGGAATCAATCCATTTGATCCCAAGATACATATTGCGGGGGGATTAGGTCATACTTAAAAAGGATTTCTTTGGCCTTTCTTTTCAACGTTTCAACTCACCTCTCTCTAATCTTCTTTTTTCTGGCTCGGCTATCATATCTAGCCGAGTAGCTGATCCATTTCTCTTTAATGAGACTAAGAAACTGGGAAAAACGAAGAAAGAGACAAATATATTCACCGAACAAAAGGAGAGAGAGGGATTCGAACCCTCGATAGTTCGTCGAACTATACCGGTTTTCAAGACCGGGGCTATCAACCACTCAGCCATCTCTCCGAAGGATAATTTGTATTTTACACCGAATAGAACATGGATGTATGGATTGATACTATCACTAGACTATAGATATCGGACAGGAATCTATGAGTCTATTTATCTCCATATGTCGATTTATCCCCATATAGAGAGAGATCCAGGATCCGTCAAGCCCCCTTTTGACGTAAAAAAAAAGGCCCCAGTCCGACAAAGAAAAAAAGAAAGTAGTATAAAGAAAGGGTGGAAATAAGTCATATAGAATCCATGGGTTCGTGGTAAAATCCCTATATGATGCCTATTCTATATTTTATTACAATTAGAGTTCGGGGCTGCTAGAGGGATCAAATGGTATATTTATTGGTCACGCAGAGGATTCGAAACATGACTATTGCTTTCCAATTGGCTATTTTTGCATTAATTGCTACTTCAGTAATCTTACTTATCGGTGTACCCGTTGTATTTGCTTCTCCTGAGGGTTGGTCCAGTAATAAAAATGTTGTATTTTCTGGTACATCGTTATGGATTGGATTAGTCTTTCTTGTGGCTATTCTTAATTCTCTCATCTCTTGAACCTATTCGTTCAAGACCCAAAACAAAAATGAAATGACCCTTCCCACGAGTTCTTCCGTTTCGGACTGCGAGACACATGAAAATTCAATCAAAATGAAAATGCAATAAAAGACCCCCCGATCCAACCAAATAAAGAAAACAAAAAACAGTGAGGGAGGCAATAACGAGTACTGCCTAGAAAGCAAATTCTAGGTAATCTCCAAAATCGCCTCCAGAGAAATTGTAGGGGTGTGCTTTACCTTAACCAGTTTCGAATAAATAATGTTATGTACCCATGAATAGAGATATGAATAGGCATATCAGAAAATGGAGAACCACCCATACGCAGATTATTGCGATGAGTGTATACTTGACAGGGTTGGACTCCCATTCCAACCCCGAGTCCGTTTGGAATTCAGCCCAGAATTCTTTCACGAAGGTCGCAATTTTCGATCTATCATATGGGGTCGGCCGCTGAGCATATATTCTCAGTTTCTTTATTAAGTACTTTCCCTCAATAAGAAAATATTCAAGAACCGCACTTCCGGAAACGTAGTCCGAGTCGGCCCAAAACTCCTAGAATAAGTGAAAACCCTCCTCGAAATAGTCTTCGAGAAGGTCAAGGAAGACGTTGCCCCCATGTAGGTACCAATACGTCAGTATTGCTTGAATTATTATCAGAAGCAAGAATCGCCCCTTGCTTAAGACAACAAGAAGGTACAATAGAAAGACCTTTTTCAATACTATTATGACTCGAGATTGTGGGTCTTTGTCAGGATCCATTCGGTTATCGTCTTTGGGCGCGTTTTCCGGATTAGCTGGTTTTTTTCAGCTTCTTCCGGCTCTAGATCCTCGCGCACCCCTTTTTCTATAGAATCATCCCACTTTTTAGTACAATTTAGCTTGCTTTTCGTATGTTGAATGTTCAGACAACCAAAACCTTTTGGTATATCTCTCGTTTTTTTTCCAAAACCTCAACAACCAGAATGCTCATAATCCAAAAGCTTTTCATCCTGCCCCCCCCCCCGTACCGTGTACGGATTTCTTTTCTATTTTAACTGCGCCAGCCGCCCCTTTCGTATATGCCAAAAGAGGTTTGGGGCTAGCCTAGCCCTGAGTAAGAGCTAGGGTCTAAGATAAGACACTCAGTCAGACAGAGTTCTGTGGATGTATAAGACATCTATTGTTGAAAACTCTTCTTCCCTATTGCATTTCCAGATTCTTCTTTTTGTTTTTTTAGATCTTTATCCTTTTTGTCTTTTTTTTCAGCAGTTCACTACTCAAAGTAGTGCAGTAAAATGGAGGAGGGGGTACCCATAAATGGATAACCCCCCCCCTTCTTGTTGTAGGCTAAATTCTCCTTGTAAAAAATTGCAATTAGACGTTCCCCGAGTGACTTATGTCTTACATAAGAAATGAAGAGTCTTTTCTTAGTCCCAAGAGTTCGCAATTTTTAACCAATTCTACGCTTCAAAACCATCTCCAGGTGTGGGCGCAGAGCGAATAAGTCGTGTATTTGAGTCAACTGGGTTTCCATTTCCCTTTTTTTTTTTCAAATAAAGTTCGACCCGCTGGCCCTGGTTTAAATGCTCGAGCTCCAGGCGTTCGTCCGCGACAAATCTGTACATAAAGTATTTCATAACCAGGTGTATTTCTTGGTCAATTCGCAATCTCAGGTATAGGAACTGAGATATTTCGTAGGCATCCAACTCCGGAAATGGTTCTTGGCCATACAAAGAGTTCTTCTTTTTATCCAATTTTTGATAAAAGTCCTCTTCATTCAAGTTGAGTTCGCAGATTAGAAAGCGATCGAGAAGTTCTTCTGTAACCTCGGTTATCATTGCTTGAACTTTAGTTCTAAGGTGGGCCAATTGTGTCCAAATCCGAAAGATATCTTATTTCCTTTTCCTTGATCATTCTTTTCTCCTAAAAATATGGAAACCATCGGATCTAAAATAATTTATTTAGAATTCAAAAAAGAAAAACGGGGATACAATCCCAACGCTATTATACCATTTGAACCCGATAGTTAGCAAGTAAAAAACATACATATATTACACAACACAAGGTATATATGCTGCCTTCCTCTCCTTTTTGAGATCCGGTTTGGAATACTCGAACGGTCCGCTCTTGACTTTCTTTTTTTTTTTTTTATCTTTCCTTAGAGCAAATGGTATTTCCTTTCTATTAATATTAAATAATACGTATCCTTTCTACACTGAAGAAAAACAGCTTCAACCTAATGGTACAGGTCATGTACGTGAGATAGAAATGGGTGTTCCATACGATTCCTTACTCCTTATTGTTTTATTATTTTTTATTATGAGAATAGATCCTCCGGTTGCGAAAAGAAAGTAAAGCCGGGGATCCAATCCAAATGAATGGCTCGAAACCCCCTCGCCCTTAACTGGTATACCATCCCAAGGTGCTACTAAATGGAAGGATCTTATCAACCTCCATGAATGAGAAGAGAAATCATAGATCGAACTGACGAATCAAGGAGCTCAAGTACTTAAGACGCAAATGGAACACCCGCGCGTTTCGCTGATTTCACAAGATTCCTCCTCCCATTTTTGACTGTATCTCCATTAAAGCAAAAAAAAAAAAAAATAGGTTTATGACACCACATGAACCCACATAGGTTTTTAGTGTATGGGATTATAACCCTTCCGATCAAACGAAAAGAAAGGGCCCGCACAGAGTCCTAAGTCGAAAGTAGAAGTTGTACAAGGATTCCTTCGAATTGTCAAGTCAAGCCTTGATTTTTTCTGTTCTATGTTTGGCTTTCTTTTTTCCGATTTTATGGAATGAAAAAGGAATTCTTCCTTATTGATAGATAGCCAGACTAAAAACCTTTTTCCTTCCTTATCCTTCGTCTAAAATAGAAGTTATACAACTATTCCTTCGAATTATCAAGCCTTTCTTTTTTCTGTTCCATATTATTAATATATATAATGAATAATTGTTATTATCAAGATTGCTATTGATTTGGACTGTTCTATATTTCTATATATATATACAACGCTTCGTTGTTATTTCTCTTGATTTGAAGAGATTTCATTTCTATTCGAAGCATATTCTATTAGGTACTTCACTGCAAAGGAATGAAAGAAAGCCTGGGCCCAACCACACCACACTCACTAGAGATCGAGTGGCCTATCATGAGTCTGAACTCGCGGTTATCCCCCACAGATAGGGGAATAGAACCTTTCACTTTTCCTTTTGTAAGACAACTTTTGACCACTCTCTACTAACCCAATCAAAGGCCAGGTAGTCCTCAACCAACCATACTGAACAGAGATATGGTGCCCTCCCTCAGGAAAATTGCTTTTCGAAGGATTTTTTGTGAATTTTGATCCCCTTTCCAGGTGATAATTGGGTTTTGAGGCCACAATCGTTGTGTATCATTGTGTAGGAGAGATGGCCGAGTGGTTCA